GGGTTCCACTACAAACCATTCGAGCTAAAATTGATTATTGTTCCTATACAGTTCGAACGATCTATGGGGTATTAGGCATCAAAATTTGGATATTTATAGACGGGGAATAATAAACCTTTATTCCCTTTGTATTCTATCCAGCGATGGAACAAAAAAAGAGAAATTCGTTTCTTCTTTTTCTTTTCTGTTCAATTTTTTCTTTTCTGTTCAATAAAAAAAGGAACAATTCTAATTCTATAGGGTTGAATAAAAATTCAATTAATCTTTTGATAAAATTGCTATGCTTAGTGTGTGACTCGTTGGTTTTTCAGGGTTAGTATAAAAAAGTAGCCCCACGGTATAAACAAATAACTATAACTGTAGAAGTAATAACCAACTCATCACTTCGTATTATCTGGATCCAAAGAATCAGTCAAGATATGATATATTGTACATATTGTTGTAGCAACTGAAATCTTTTTTTATTATTTTTTTATTATTTATTAAGAAAATATGCTTCTAAGTTGTCAATCGAAATAAAAAAGAAAGGGTATGGATAAATGGAAGGATGAGAGAAAGAAAGAAAAAGAATATTGATGATATAGAATTCCAATATGTAAGGTCTATGAGTCATCTCAGAAAAAAGCTGTGTAATAAAGCATCAATACGGATTCATAATTAACATTAAATGGATCTGCTCATCGAACAAAAAATAAAGAGCTTCGAGCCAATAAAGGCTAAGAATATTGACTCAAGAACTAATAGCTCCATTGTAGAATTCAGACCTAACCATTAAGTAAGAAGAGATGGGAACGATGGAACCTGTGAATTCAAAAGATTCTAGTGAAACTGAATTCGAATGATTCATGGATCGGGATGGCGGAACCAACCAGAAACCAATTCATCTATTCGGAAAAGTTATGAACTAATGATAGAACTGAAATAGAAATTGAAAGAGTAAATATTCGCCCGCGAAAACTTTATTTTCTTGGATTGCTAAATTTGGGTCAATCCAATACGATAAAGAGTAAAACAAAAGAAAGATTCGTTTTAACATTCTAAAATAGATAAAATAAATATAAGAAAAAATCGTATCGTTATGTTATTTAATAAGTTATTTAATATATTTAGTTATCTATCTATACAAACAAGATATACAAATTCATAATAGATTTGATCTAGATTAAATGAAATCCATGGTTCAGTATATTACTTATTAAATACATGTGTATCTTCATTTAAATTATATTCTATCTGAATTGAATTCAAAATCTTTAATTTGAATTCATTTTATTCGCGAGGAGCTGGATGAGAAGAAACTCTCACGTCCGGTTCTGTAGTAGAGATGGAATTCAAAACAAACCATCAACTATAACCCCAAAAGAACCAGATTCCGTAAACAACATAGAGGAAGAATGAAGGGAATATCTTATCGAGGTAATGATATCTGTTTTGGTAAATACGCTCTTCAGGCACTTGAACCCGCTTGGATCACATCTAGACAAATAGAAGCAGGTCGACGAGCAATGACACGAAATGCACGTCGCGGTGGAAAAATATGGGTCCGTATATTTCCAGATAAACCAGTTACAGTAAGGCCCGCAGAAACGCGTATGGGTTCAGGTAAAGGCTCTCCCGAATATTGGGTAGCTGTTGTTAAACCAGGTCGAATACTTTATGAAATGGGTGGAGTAACAGAAAATATAGCCAGAAGGGCTATTTCAATAGCAGCGTCCAAAATGCCTATACGAGCTCAATTCATCATTTCGGGATAAAAAAGAAATAGGCCTTGGGTAAAAAAAATAGCGGGTGTAAGTTTCTTTTTTTTTGGACAAACAATATTTCTTTTTTTCTTCGGCCTTTGTATTGTAAAAAACAGATAAAAAATGATATGATTCAACCTCAGACCCATTTGAATGTAGCAGATAACAGCGGGGCTCGAGAATTGATGTGTATTCGAATCATAGGAGCTAGCAATCGTCGATATGCTCATATTGGTGACGTTATTGTTGCTGTGATCAAAGACGCAGTTCCAAACATGCCTCTAGAAAGATCAGAAGTGGTCAGAGCTGTAATTGTCCGTACTTGTAAAGAACTTAAACGTGACAACGGTATGATAATACGATATGATGACAATGCTGCAGTTGTGATTGATCAAGAAGGAAATCCAAAAGGAACGCGAGTTTTTGGTGCGATTGCCCGAGAATTGAGACAGTTCAATTTTACTAAAATAGTTTCATTAGCTCCCGAGGTATTATAAAATGAGACCACGATATGGTTATATATGGTTATAGTAGGGTATTTAAAAGAAATAGATTAAGACTCATTTAGTAGATTTTGTCTCACGTATATACCTTTCAAAATTAATATTCATAAACAAATACGTAAAAAAAAAAAAAAGAAAAACATGTTGATTATATCCAAATTTGGAGGCACTAATAATTTTAATTAATCATGGGTAGTGATACTATTGCTGACATAATAACCTCTATACGAAATGCCGATATGTATAGAAAAAGCGTGGTTCGAGTAGCATCTACTAATATCAGCCAAAGTATTGTTAAAATACTTTTACGAGAGGGTTTTATCGAAAACGTGAGAAAACATCGAGAAAACAACAAATCTTTTTTGGTTTTAACCCTACGACATAGACGGAATAGGAAAAGGACTTATAGAAATCTTTTAAATTTAAAACGGATCAGTCGGCCGGGTCTACGAATCTATTCTAACTATCAAAGAATTCCTAGAATTTTAGGTGGGATGGGGATTGTAATTCTTTCTACCTCTCGGGGTATAATGACAGACCGAGAGGCTCGACTAGAAAGAATAGGCGGAGAGATTTTGTGTTATATATGGTAATCCTTCTAATATCCGAATTCAATACGAAACTTCTTATTTGTAAAAAAGAAAAGAGAAGGGGTGGGTTGTCTAATAGGGTTCTTCCTCCACTAGTTGATACTTCAAGGGGGTTTTACCTGTAATGAAAGAACAAAAATGGATTCATGAAGGTTTAATTACTGAATCGCTTCCCAACGGTATGTTCCGGGTTCGTTTAGATAATGAAGATATGATTTTAGGTTATGTTTCAGGAAAGATCCGACGTAGTTTTATACGGATACTGCCAGGAGATAGAGTCAAAATTGAAGTAAGTCGTTATGATTCAACCAGAGGTCGTATAATTTATCGACTCCGCAACAAAGATTCGAAAGATTAGGTGTTTTTTCAACTTCACTATTTATTTCGTTTCGTAGGAATACGATTCAAAATGTAAAATTTCAAGAAACTTATTTTCTTCCAAGAGAAGTGGATTCAAAATTAAAGTAAGGAGTGGGAAATATGAAAATAAGAGCTTCTGTTCGTAAAATTTGTGAAAAATGTCGACTAATCCGTCGTCGGGGACGAATTATAGTAATTTGTTCCAACCCAAGACATAAACAAAGACAAGGATAATCAGCCTTGTTAAAGACCCGATATAAAAATAAGAAAGGGATCCGTTTTGACATGAAATGGATATATCCATATATCTCTGACTCAAATTTATGAGATGATAAAATATGGCAAAAGCTATACCAAAAAAAGGTTCACGTGGACGTATTGGTTCACGTAAGAGTACACGTAAAATACCAAAGGGGGTTATTCATATTCAAGCAAGTTTCAATAATACCATTGTGACTGTTACAGATGTACGGGGGCGAGTGGTTTCTTGGTCCTCTGCCGGTACTTGTGGCTTCCGAGGTACAAGAAGAGGGACGCCATTTGCTGCTCAAACCGCAGCGGGAAATGCTATTCGTGCAGTAGTAGATCAAGGTATGCAACGAGCAGAAGTGATGATTAAAGGTCCCGGTCTGGGAAGAGACGCAGCATTACGAGCTATTCGCAGAAGTGGTATACTATTAACTTTCGTACGGGATGTAACCCCTATGCCACATAATGGCTGTAGACCCCCGAAAAAAAGACGTGTGTAGAAATAAAAATTGAAGATATTTCAATAGCAAGAGAAACAAAGCAAGAGAAATAAATGATTCAATGATCTGATCAAATAATATTATTATGGTTCGAGAGAAAATAACAGTATCTACTCGGACACTACAGTGGAAGTGTGTTGAATCAGCAGCAGACAGTAAGCGTCTTTTTTATGGGCGCTTTATTCTGTCTCCGCTTATGAAAGGTCAAGCAGACACAATAGGCATTGCAATGCGAAGAGCTTTGCTTGGAGAAATCGAAGGAACATGTATCACACGCGCAAAATCTGAGAAAATATCACACGAATATTCTACCATAATGGGTATTCAAGAATCAGTACATGAAATTTTAATGAATTTGAAAGAAATCGTATTGAGAAGTAATCTCTATGGAACTTGTGAAGGATCTATTTGTGTCAGGGGCCCTGGATATGTAACTGCTCAAGATATCATCTTACCGCCTTATGTAGAAATCCTCGATAATACACAGCATATAGCTAGCTTGACAGAACCCATTGAGTTGGTTATTGAATTACAAATAGAGAAGAATCGCGGATATCTTATAAAAGCGCCAAATACCTTTCAAGACGGGAGTTATCCTATAGATCCTGTATTCATGCCTGTTCGAAATGCGAATCATAGTATTCATTCTTATGAAAATGGTAACAAAGAGATACTATTTCTTGAAATATGGACAAATGGAAGTTTAACTCCTAAAGAAGCACTTTACGAAGCCTCCCGGAATTTGATTGATTTATTGATTCCCTTTTTACATACCAAAGAAGAAAATTTAAATTTAGAGGGCAATCAACACATAGTTCCTTTACCCCCTTTTACCTTTTATGATAAATTGGCTAAACTAACAAAAAATAAAAAAAAAATGGCGTTGAAATCGATTTTTATTGACCAATCAGAATTGCCTCCCAGGATCTATAATTGCCTCAAAAGGTCCAATATATATACATTGTTGGACCTTTTGAATAACAGTCAAGAAGATCTTATGAAAATGGAGCATTTTCGCATAGAAGATGTCAAACAAATTTTAGGCATTCTAGAAAA